TTGTTTCGGACCATAGATCGAGCCAAGGGTCACAACTTCTTCTACTCATCCTGTATATTGTCCTTTTCATTCCGTGTTGCATTAGAAACTTATTATTATACGAGATTATACAAAAATGAATCCTTCCTAGGAGGGAACAAATATTTATCTTTTCGATGAGAGTTTGTACACAACATGGGAGAAACCTATCTTCTATTTATAATAATTGAAGAAAAGGTTCCATCATATTCATATATAGTGAATTGATACTCCCGATTCCCACAAAATCATCTCTTTCGTTCAATAGTTACTCGTTATTAGTTAATAATCCTAGTGATTGGATCTATATGCGTATTCCGATAGGAAATGAAATAGTAAAATGATTTTTCGTCGAATGACTATTCATTTATTGTATTTTCAAATAGGGGGCAGGAAGGATCTATGGGAAAATGGTGGTTCAATTCAATGTTGTCTAACGAGGAGTTAGAACACAGGTGTGGGCTAGGTAAATCAATGGACAGTCTTGGTCGTCCTGTTGGAAATACCAGTGGAAGTGAAGATCCCATTCTAAATGATACGAATAAAAACAATCATAATCATGGTTGGCGCGAAAGTAATAGTTGCAGTAATGTTGATCATTTTTTCGGTGTCAGGGACATTTGGAGTTTCATCTCTGATGACACTTTTTTAGTTAGGGATAGTAATGGTAACAGTTATTCCGTATATTTTGATATTGAAAATCGGGTTTTTGAGATTGACAATGATAGTTCTTTTCTGAGTGAACTAGAAACTGCTTTTTCTAGTTATCTGAATAGCGGGTCTAAGAGTGACAATCGCTACTATGATCATTATATGTATGATACTACGTATAGTTGGAATAATCACATTAATAGTTGCATTGATAGTTATCTTCGTTCTGAAATCAGTATTGATAAGTACATTTCGAGTGGTAGCGACAATCACATTTACAGTTATATTTATAGTTACATTTGTAGTGGTGAAAGTGTAAGTGATAGTGACAGGGGGAGTTCTAGTATAAGAACTGGCGGTAATGGCAGTGATTTCAATATAAGAGGAAGATCTAATGATTTCGATGGAAATAAAAAATACAGACATTTATGGGTTCAATGCGAAAATTGTTATGGATTAAATTATAAGAAATTTTTTAGGTCAAAAATGAATATTTGTGAACAATGTGGATATCATTTGAAAATGGGTAGTTCAGATAGAATCGAACTTTCGGTTGATTCGGGCACTTGGGATCCTATGGACGAAGACATGGTCTCTATTGACCCCATTGAATTTCACTCGGAAGAGGAACCTTATAGAGATCGTATCAATTCGTATCAAAGAAAGACAGGTTTAACTGAGGCTGTTCAAACAGGCATAGGTCAACTAAATGGGATTCCCATAGCCATTGGGGTTATGGATTTTCAGTTCATGGGGGGTAGTATGGGATCCGTAGTAGGCGAGAAAATCACCCGGTTGATCGAATATGCTGCTAATAGATCTCTACCTGTTATTATGGTGTGTGCTTCTGGAGGAGCACGCATGCAAGAAGGAAGTTTGAGTTTGATGCAAATGGCTAAAATATCTTCCGCTTTATATGATTATCAATTCAATAAAAAGTTATTCTATGTATCAATCCTTACATCTCCTACAACCGGCGGAGTAACGGCCAGTTTTGGTATGTTGGGAGATATTATTATTGCTGAACCCAATGCCTACATTGCATTTGCGGGGAAAAGAGTAATTGAACAAACATTGAATAAGACAGTACCTGACGGTTCACAAGCAGCTGAGTATTTATTCCATAAGGGCTTATTTGATCCAATCGTACCACGTAATCCTTTAAAAGGTGTTCTGAGTGAATTATTTCAGCTACACGGTTTCTTTCCCTTGAATTAAAATTCAAGTAGAGCGCTAGGCTCAGTTATTTGTAGCGAACTTTAGTTCATCGGAATCAAAGTCAAAATAAGAAGAGTGGAGTTTTCTTTGGTAACATAAGTTCTATAGGAAGTTTCGGATAATTACTTTTTTTGATGCAGATTTTTTATCCTACCCCTATTCATGATTAGTAATCAGGAACCCCCTATCAAGAGGAAAAGAGTGAATTCTTCCTTCCGCGGAATGGAATTGGGAAAAAAAATCAAAAGAATTTCATGTTCCCTTCTTTCATATTAATATATATCGTATTAATATATATAGAATAATTTTAATATATATAGAATAATTCAAATCTATAAGGGAAGTGGTGCATATTTTTATATCTCCCGAGGACCTACACTTTTGACTATGAATTCCTGTTGGATCGGATTCTAACAAATCCTTAGGAAACTCGTAAGAAACTCTTTATTAGAAGATAAGGGCGGTAGAATAATAAAGCGGATTATCATCCATCTATTTCTTGTAGAAAGGTGAATAGATACACTTATTTAGCTCTACATTCCTTGCACTTATTATATACTTAATAATACTTATAATAGATATACTTATCATAAGATAAGATATCTTTATAACAGGTACAAATATTAAATCGAGGCACCCATTCTATGACAGATTTCAATTTACCCTCTATTTTTGTGCCTTTAGTGGGCTTAGTGTTTCCAGCAATTGCAATGGCTTCTTTATCTCTTCATGTTCAAAAAAACAAGATTGTTTAGACCTGATAGCACAAAATTTCATCAATTTATTTCAACACTTGGACTTGGATCATAATAGGGATATCCATTTAGTGCAATATGATACGACATGTGGCTCCCTCCGGGCACAAATAAAAAAGTGATTATACATGCGGATACATTATATATGGATAAATGCATGTATATGGGGGGATAGCTGTTTTAAAATGGATCAGAGCGGATATCTGAAATAGAAAGTTAACGTATCTATATTATGTAGATATACATAGTGGTGGTATTATACGAAGGGGATGTTATTATTTTATATCTAACCAATTCGATGAATTACTCCTAATAGTTCGCGTCATAATAGTGCTAGTTGATGAGAGTTACTTCGGGAGCAAAATTAAAAAAGTAAAATCAAATTCATTTGGCTTATTCTCTTCTCTCAATTCCAATAGGATGCAACTGGATCTAGTATGAACTATCGATCAGAACGTATATGGATAGAACTTATAACGGGGTCTCGAAAAACAAGTAATTTCTGCTGGGCCTGTATCCTTTTTTTAGGTTCACTAGGATTCTTATTGGTTGGAACTTCCAGTTATCTTGGTAGGAATCTGATATCTTTATTCCCGTCTCAGCAAATCCTTTTTTTTCCCCAAGGAATCGTGATGTCTTTCTATGGGATCGCAGGTCTGTTCATTAGTTCCTATTTGTGGTGCACAATTTCGTGGAATGTAGGTAGCGGTTATGATCGATTCGATAGAAAAGAAGGAATAGTGTGTATTTTTCGTTGGGGATTTCCTGGAATAAATCGTCGCATCTTCCTTCGATTCCTTATGAGAGAGATTCAATCGATCAGAATGGAAGTTAAAGAGGGTCTTTATCCTCGACGTGTCCTTTATATGGAAATCAGAGGCCAGGGCGCCATTCCCTTGACCCGTACTGACGAAAATTTTACTCCACGAGAAATTGAACAAAAAGCTGCTGAATTGGCCTATTTCTTGCGCGTGCCAATTGAAGTATTTTGAAATGAAGGGAATGAATGCTTTCTCAGCATGAGGGAAGGGACCCAGGAACCCCCTTTTAAATATAACTGAAGCTTCTTCGGAACGTTCATTCGAGGAAAACATGTTAGATTCTATTTCCCCCGTTCCGTTGGTAATCCTTCTGTGGCCCATAGAATAAAGCAGGCGGACGTATACGGAACAACCATAATAAGAAGCAATTTTGATCGACCAAAACTCCTTTTTCTGCATATAGAACTCAATTCTACTAGTAACAAGTCTAAGAAGTATGTATTCATCACACATATCAGAGCATTTCGGAATACATAATTTCTCTTTTCTTTTTAGGGCCAATACTTTGGATTAATACATTAGATACAGATGTATCATATCTCGTTAATTATCTTTCTTTTGTCAATCGATGTTTCTTTTTTGATCCTTTCTTTAGCTCCTGGATAACCAAACGTTTAGATCTCTCATAACTATCCAATTTCTCTCTCGTTTTGTCACCTATTTCGGATTTCATCATTAATATTTTTCAGAAATATCCCCTCAATTATTCCTGGGTCGTGGGTAGCCAGTGAAAATTTCGAAAAAATAATTGAGGGGAGTTCTTTCGTCTCGAAATCAAAATAATATTCATTATTTCAAGCGGTTCTTTTGGGCATTCATCGAAAGAACAAATGAAGATAGAATTGGTTCGAGTTTGACCGACTGAGATATCTGGGAAAAGTATTTGATTATTTCTTCATTCGAAACGGGCCCTTATTCTATTTCTATTTCTATATTCTTTCTAGATCCAAAGACTAAACAATTCAAAAAAAAAAAAAGGAATAGATCCATAGGTTCCATACCTTGTTATAGAACTCATGCTTCATAGAAATATCGGATCAGATAGAGTCGGCGAATGAAGCGGGTTCATTAACAATTCACAGATGAAAAGTGTCAAAAAAGAAAGCATTGACTCCCCTCCCGTATCTTGCATCTATAGTCTTTTTGCCCTGGTGGATCTCTCTCTCATTTAATAAAAGTCTGGAACCTTGGGTTACTAATTGGTGGAATACCGGACAATCCGAAACTTTTTTGAATGATATTCAAGAAAAGAACGTTCTAGAAAGATTCATAGAATTAGAACAACTATTCCTGTTGGATGAAATGATAAAAGAGTACCCGGAGACACAGATACAAAAGCTTCGTATAGGAATCCACAAAGAGACGATGCAATTGGTCAAAATGCACAACGAAGATCATATCCATATCATTTTGGATTTCTCGACAAATATAATCTGTTTTGCTATTCTAAGTGGTTATTCTATTCTGGGTAATGAAGAACTTGTCATTCTGAATTCTTGGGTTCAGGAATTCCTCTATAACTTAAGCGACACAATAAAGGCTTTTTCTATTCTTTTATTAACTGATTTATGTATCGGATTCCACTCACCCCGGGGGTGGGAACTAATGATTGGTTCGGTCTACAAAGATTTTGGATTTGCTCATAATGATCAAATTATATCTGGTCTTGTTTCCACTTTTCCAGTCATTCTAGATACAATTTTGAAATATTGGATCTTCCATTATTTAAATCGTGTATCTCCTTCACTTGTAGTGATTTATCATTCAATGAATGAATGAAGAACTCATTTGATCTGCTGATATCAATCAAATCGTGATGCTACTTCGTACATAAACAAACCGTTTTGAAGCTTACTCACTCTTTATACTTCTACCCGCCCAGGGGATTCCTACTATACTTCAGTACAATTATTCCAGTATAAAGGCAGAATCATGGATAGGGAACTATGCTAGCTACCTACCTAATTTATTGTAGAAATTTCCGGGATCAATTATTGGACCATGCAAAATAGAAATACCTTTTCCTGGGTAAAGAAAGAGATGACTCGATTCATTTCCGTATTGATCATGATATATGTAATAACTCGGACATCTATTTCAAATGCATATCCTATTTTTGCGCAGCAGGGTTATGAAAATCCACGAGAAGCAACCGGGCGTATTGTATGTGCCAATTGCCATTTAGCTAATAAGCCCGTGGATATTGAGGTTCCACAAGCTGTGCTTCCTGATACTGTATTTGAAGCAGTTGTTAGAATCCCTTATGATATGCAACTGAAACAAGTTCTTGCTAATGGTAAAAGGGGGGCTTTGAATGTGGGGGCTGTCCTTATTTTACCCGAGGGATTCGAATTAGCTCCCCTCGATCGTATTTCTCCCGAGCTGAAAGAAAAGATGGGCAATCTGTCTTTTCAGAGCTATCGCCCCACTAAAAGAAATATTCTTGTAGTGGGTCCTGTTCCTGGTCAGAAATATAGTGAAATCGTCTTTCCCATTCTTTCTCCGGACCCTTCTACTAAGAAAGACGTTCACTTCTTAAAATATCCCATATACGTAGGCGGGAACAGGGGAAGGGGTCAGATTTATCCCGACGGGAGCAAGAGTAACAATACAGTCTATAATGCTACAACAGTAGGTATAGTAAGCAGAATAGTACGTAAAGAAAAAGGGGGATATGAAATAAGCATAGCCGATGCATCGGATGGACACCAAGTGGTTGATATTATACCTCCAGGACCAGAACTTCTTGTTTCAGAGGGTGAATCCATCAAGCTTGATCAGCCATTAACGAGTAATCCCAATGTGGGTGGATTTGGTCAGGGAGATGCAGAAATAGTACTTCAAGATCCATTACGTGTCCAAGGTTTGTTGTTCTTCTTGGCATCTGTTATCCTAGCACAAATCTTTTTGGTTCTCAAAAAGAAACAGTTTGAGAAGGTTCAATTGTCCGAAATGAATTTCTAGATCCACGGATTCATCAAGTTGGTAAAAAGGGCCGAATTATTGTTGATCAATGCAATTATGTATGATCCAAAAAAATATGGAAAGCCCCTTGTCTTGCTTTGTTTATACTGCTTTTCTGCGAGATGCCGGGAATTGCTTGTATCCCATTCCTAGTAATAGTATGTATATTGCGAAGAAGACTACTTGACCCCCCCCCTTTTTTTTTTTTTTTCAATCCAAATTGGAGCGGTGTGACGCTTCTTATTGCCAGATTGTAAATGCCATGGAATGCATCAATAGTTTTTTCTATCTAATAGAATCGAATTCTAATAGACAATAGGCGGCATAACATTAAGTAGGAAGAGAATACGCGGCAAGGGATAAATGAAAGAATGATTCTGGGAGGGATTACTTGTCTTCCTAATTTTCGACACAAGAAAATTCCTTTTCTTGTGTCGAAATAATAATGATTCTTGATCTTGTTCGTCAAAGATTACTGTTTTCTTTTCCAGGTCTATCGGAACCTCTTTCTTTAGATTCATAAGAAGTGGCGGACAAACAAAAAAGGGGGATGGCTTAGTAAACAAATAGAACTTCTTCAACGAACTTATCAAATTTCAAGTAAAAAAAAAATCCAATTTTAAGATAAGATAATAAATAAGGATTTGGATATGTGCAAAAATCCAAGATTTTCCCTTTTCAACCGGAACATTAAGAGTCTTTTTTGACTTGATGAAATTTTATTTTTATAGAGTAGAGTAAGGTTCAATTAAATTAGTATAGAAATGGTTTGCAGGATGTCTCATCTGTAGAAATCCTGTGTCATCCAAAAAATCAATTGATTCCTTCTTTCTTCTTGTTTCGGAAGGGGCCCTCATACTATGGCGGAACAGATATTATGAATCAATCAAGGGATTCCATTTTTCAAAAACATCATCAGAAACAAAGCATCCTTTTATCATTTCTATGAATCTAATATTATGATTATGTTGACTGGATGAATTTCCAACCTTTTTTATGTTATGGAATAGATCAAACAAAGCCTTACCCGAAGAGTAAGAACTCAATAGGACCTTACCCCCCGAATCAGACAA